TGTTTTGATTCTGTACGTTGATATTAGTATGATTAGGATTGATAAGGCGAATGATCCTGGGTATGATTTGATTAAGCCGGTGTGTAAAGTGGTAGCAGTTTTTGATGCTATCACTTGTAGGTTTGCTAGCCCTTCTGGGCCTAGCATTTTGTATCAAGATAGGTCGATTAGGTGGGAGGAAATATTCTGGCCCCCGCTCAGTAGGTTAGTTGTGCTAAATCGGTGGATGAGCGGGTAAAAATATCCTAGGGCTGTGGAGAAGTCTGAGAAACGGTTTCGTTTAGGGGAAATTAGTGTTTGTGATACTTTTGAAAGTTCTAGGGTAAAGCAGCTGCCTAGTAGTGTAACTGTGAGAGCTGTTAGTTTGATGGATAGTGGTATAGTTAGTGGTGGGGTTTTTGTAGGGAGGATGTAGGAGGTAATTAGGAGACCTGCTACGATACTTCCTACTGCTAGGCGGGTGATTGAAGATAGGATTGCTGGATTGTTTTCGTTTATTGCAGTAAGTGGAGGGATTCGTACAAAGCCTGTTTGGACTAGTAGGGTTATTCGTAATGTGTAGATTGCAGTGAATGATGTAGCTAGTAGGGTGAGGGTGAGGGCTCAAGCATTTAGGTAGGATGTGCTGAGACTTTCGATGATTTGGTCTTTTGAGTAGAATCCTGCTAGGAAGGGAGTTCCTATGAGGGCAAGGTTTCCAATTGTTAGGCATGAAGTAGTTGTTGGTAGTATTTTTTGGAGGCCTCCCATTTTTCGAATGTCTTGTTCTCCGTTTAAGTTGTGGATGATAGACCCTGAGCATAGGAATAGCATAGCTTTGAAGAATGCGTGGGTTGAAATGTGGAGGAAAGCTAGCTGAGGAAGGTTTAATCCAATTGTGACTATTATTAGGCCTAGTTGGCTAGATGTGGAAAAGGCAATGATTTTTTTGATGTCGTTTTGTGTGAGAGCACATGTGGCCGCGAATAATGTGGACAGGGCTCCTAGACATAGGCATAGGGTGAGGGCAGTAGGGTTGTTGTTGAATAGTGGGTGGGTTCGGATTAATAGGAAGATTCCGGCTACTACTATTGTGCTGGAGTGAAGTAGGGCGGATACAGGTGTAGGGCCTTCCATGGCAGCTGGAAGTCACGGGTGGAGGCCAAATTGGGCCGATTTGGCTGTTGCAGCTATGATCAGGCCTAAAATTGGGAGTGTGGGGATTTGGTCTGTGGATAGAATTTGTTGGATTTCTCAGGTATTTGTGTTGATTGCTAGTCATGCTATGCACATAATTAATCCAACGTCTCCTACTCGATTGTATAGGACCGCTTGTAGAGCAGCAGTGTTAGCTTCTGCTCGTCCGTGTCATCAGCTGATTAGGAGGAATGATATGATTCCTACCCCTTCCCATCCGATGAATAGTACGAAGAGGTTATTTGAGGTAATTAGGATTAGTATAGCAATTAGGAAAAGGAGTAGGTATGTGAAGAATTTTGTGATATGTGGGTCTGAAGCTATGTATCATGTTGCGAATTGCAGGATAGATCAGGAGACAAATAGGGCGATTGGGAAGAAGGTTAAGGAATAGAAGTCTATAGTGATGCTAATTGGGATCTTAAAGTTTGTGATAAATTCTCATTCTCATAGGAGGGTGAGGTTTTCTGTTCCTGAATGGAGGAAGATTGTTATTGGGATTAGGCTGATTAGGAATGAGGCCTTAACGGTTTTTACGATAGTTGTTGGGGTATTTTTAAGTTTATCTGATAGAAGTGGGAAAATTAGGGGAGTGGAGAGAGTTGTTAGGGTTAGTAATATGAATGTGTTCAGGATTAGTAATGTATCCATTACTTTCACTTGGATTTGCACCAAGGTTACTGGTTCCTAAGACCATTGGATTACTGCTATCCTTTGAAAGTAAGGGGACTGAGGTTTTATACTCAGACTCAAGAATTAGCAGTTCTTGTTGATTAAATCTCCCCTCGGCAAGTAAGAAGGGTTTAACTTCTATTTTTAGAATCACAGTCTAATGTTTTGGTTAAAACTATACTTGCATATCGGAATGCCTGGAGATGAGTTCTGGTTTTAGAATAAGTAGGATCATGGGGATTACGTGCAGGGTTATTAGGAGATGTTCTCGTGTGGAGGAGTTTTGGATTGAAGTGATATGGGACGGTAATGCTCCTCGTTGCGTCATTGTTAGTATGTATAGGGTGTATGAGGCGGTTAGTAGGATAGTAGTTCCTGTTAGAATAATTGTTAGTGGAGATCAATGGAATAGGGTGATTACGATGGTTAGTTCTGCTATAAAGTTAGTTGTTGGTGGTAATGCTATATTTGTTAGATTGGCTAGGAGTCATCAGGTGGCTATGAGGGGTAGGAGTGGTTGGAGCCCTCGTGTTAGTAGAAGGATACGGCTGTGTGTTCGTTCATAATTTGTGTTGGCTAGGCAAAATAGTATAGAGGATGTGAGTCCATGGGAGATTATTAGCATTATAGCGCCTGAGAAGGCTCATTGGGTTTGTATTATGCCTGCGGCAACGACTAATCCTATATGGCTTACGGAGGAGTAAGCAATTAGTGATTTTAGGTCGATTTGTCGTAGGCAGATTGCGCTTGTTATGACTGCGCCTCATAATGCTAGTGTGATGAATGGGTAGTAAAGGTTATTTGTTGATGGGTTAATTAGGATGGTGACTCGTATGATTCCGTATCCGCCTAGTTTTAGTAATAGAGCAGCGAGGAGTATAGACCCTGCAATTGGGGCCTCTACGTGGGCTTTTGGAAGTCATAGGTGAAGGCCGTATAGTGGGGATTTTACTATGAAGGCGAGGAGGAGGGCTATGCTGGATATTAGTCCTGTTCAAGAGGCGTTTATTGTTGGATGGGAGAGCTTTAGTATTGGGAAGTAGAGAGTGCCAATTTGATTGTGGAGGTGGAGAATGGCAATTAGTAAGGGTAGTGAGCTAATGAGAGTATAGAATAGTAGGTAAATACCTGCGCTTAGTCGTTCTGGCTGGTTTCCTCACCGTGTGATAAGGATTAGGGTAGGAATTAGGGTTGCTTCGAATGCAATGTAGAATAGTATTAGTTCTGAGGCTGAGAAAGCCAGCAGGATAAATGGCTGTACTGCAACGATTGTTGTGATGAAGATACGTTTACGTACGATGGGCTCTTTTTCTAGGTGATTTTGGCTTGCTATAAGTATTAGTGGTAGAAGTCAGCAGGATAGTACTAGTAAAGGTGAAGAAATTTGGTCAATTGAGGTTCAGTGAGTTAAGCCTTTGCTTGGGTAGTATGTTGGGGCTAGTCATTGGAGGCTCACAGCAGCGATTAGGAGACTGTAAGTTGTAGTGTTGGTCCATAGGTATTTGTATGGAGAGAGGAGGGCGGTGGGTAGTAGTATAATGGTTGGAATGATGATTTTTAGCATTGTAGGAGGTTAAAGTTGTGTAGGTGGTCGGAGCCGTGGGTTCGGGTGGAGGCGACTAGGAGGGCTAGTCCTGTGCCTGCTTCACAGGCGGAAAATGCCAGTATGAGAATGGGTAGGATTGTGGCGGATGATGTTTGAGTTTGGATAGGTCATATAGATAGGGCGACGTATATAGATAGTATTATGCTCTCTAGACATAGGAGGGCTGATACTAGGTGTGTTCGGTGGAATGCAAGGCCCAGGCTGCTTAGGGTGAAAGCGGAAATGAAGCTTAGGTGTAGGGTGGACATTAAGAAAGTTATAGGGTGTGAGCTATAATTTGTTGAGTCGAAATCAACTGTCTTAGTTAGACTAACTTTCTGTTATTCTGCTCATTCTAGTCCTCCTTGGATTCATTCGTAAATTAGGCCTAAGGTTAGGAGAAGGACGAGGATAGAAGCTCATATTAAGGTAGCGGTAGGGTCTTGTAATTGAATGGCTCATGGTAAGGGCAGTAGTAGGGCGATTTCTAAATCGAATAGTAAGAAAAGAATCGCTACTAGGAAAAATCGAATTGAAAATGGCAGCCGGGCGGACCCCAGTGGGTCGAACCCGCATTCGTATGGTGAAAGTTTTTCTGAGTCCGGATTCGTTTGGGCTAATCAGAAATTTAGTGCAGTTAGGGCTATGCTTAGGATCAGTGATAGGATCATTATGAATAAAATTATGTTCATTACTCTTCTCTGGGGTTAAACCAGATTTTAGAGATTGGAAGTCAATTGTAATGAATATACTAGAAGAGTAAGATCCTCATCAGTAGATAGTTATGTAAAGGAATAGTCATACGACATCTACGAAATGTCAGTATCAGGCTGCTGCTTCAAATCCGAAGTGGTGTTTAGGTGTAAAGTGGTATTTGATTAGACGTAGAAGGCAGACTAGGAGGAATGTAGAGCCGATGATTACATGGAGGCCGTGGAATCCGGTTGCAACAAAGAAGGTAGAGCCGTATACTCCATCGGCGATGGAAAAAGGGGCTTCATAGTATTCTATGGCTTGGAGAGCGGTGAAGTAAAATCCGAGGAGAACTGTTAGAGTGAGAGCCTGGATTGCTTGTTTACGTTTAGCTTCTATAATGCTATGGTGGGTTCATGTGACTGTAACTCCCGAGGCTAGCAGAATAGCGGTGTTCAGTAGGGGGACGTCTATTGGGTCTAGGGGTTTGATTCCCACTGGTGGTCACTGTCCTCCTAGTTCTGGTGTGGGGGCTAGGCTAGAGTGGAAAAAGGCTCAGAAGAACCCTAAAAAGAAGAATGCTTCTGATGTAATAAATAGGACTATTCCATATCGCAGTCCTTTTTGAACTATGGGCGTGTGGTGACCTTGGAATGTACTTTCTCGTACAATGTCACGTCATCATTGGAATATTACTAGGGCGGTAGAGGTTAGTCCAATAATTAATAGGTATGGGGAGTTGAAGTGGAATCATATAGTTAGTCCTGAAGTAGTAAGCAGGGCGGCGGCGGCTCCTAAAATGGGTCATGGGCTTGGGTCGACTATATGGAAAGAGTGTGCTTGGTGTGCCATTTGGATTTAAATGTTTTCTTGTAAGTACAGGCTTAGTAATAGGACAAATACGTAGGCTTGGATTATGGCTACTGCTACTTCTAGGAGGGTTAGTAGGAATAAGATTAGGAGGGTTAAGAATGAAACTGCTGGTATAATTGAGACTAAGACGACTGTGGCTGTGGAGATGAGTTGGATTAGTAGGTGGCCTGCTGTGAGGTTGGCTGTTAGACGTACTCCCAGTGCGAGTGGTCGGATTAATAGGCTGGTAGTTTCAATTAAAATCAGGGCTGGAATTAGTGGGGTTGGGGTTCCTTCTGGTAGTAAGTGTCCTAAAGAGATTGATGGTTGGTTACGTAGACCTGTGAGTAGGGTGGCCAGTCATAGTGGGAAAGCTAGGGCTAGATTTATTGATAGTTGGGTGGTTGGGGTAAATGTATATGGTAAGAGGCCTAGTAGGTTAACTGTTAGTAGGAATATTATGAGGGATGTTAGAATTAGGGCTCATTTGTGGCCTTTTTTGTTCAGTGGCATTATTAGCTGTTTTGTGATTATATTAATTAGTCATAATTGTAGGGTTGAGAAGCGACTGGTGATCCATCGATTGCCTTGTGAGGGGATTAGTAGAGCTGGGAATGTTATTGAGATTAGGATTAATGGGATACCTAGCAGGGATGGACTCGAAAATTGGTCAAAAAAACTTAGGTTCATGGTCAGGTTCATGGTTTGGTATCTGGGATTGTTGGGGCTTTGCTGGACACTTGGTTCGTGGATAGGAAGGAGAGGATTTTGGGTTGGATGATTATGGAGTAGGTTATTCATGAAATTAGCATGATAAAGAATCATGGGCTTGGGTTTAATTGAGGCATATCATTAAGGAGGGTATATTTCCCTCTTTCTCTAGCTTAAAAGGCTAGTGCTGGTTCATAGCTTCTTAATGATTAGGATGAAAGTAGGGAGGATCAGTTCTCGAATACGGGAAGTGGAACAGACTCAACTACAATAGGTATAAAGCTGTGATTAGCCCCGCAGATTTCAGAGCATTGGCCGTAGAATACTCCAGGTCGGGAGGCAGTGAATGAGGTTTGGTTGAGTCGTCCTGGGATTGCGTCAGTTTTGACGCCTAGGCTTGGGACGGCTCATGAATGAAGTACGTCGTCGGCAGTTACGATAACTCGAACCGGGGATTCTATAGGTACAACTACGCGGTGGTCTACTTCTAGCAGTCGGAAGTGCCCTAAAGGTAGATCGGCGGTGGGTGTTATGTAAGAGTCGAATGTCAGATCTTTTAGGTCTGTGTACTCATAGGATCAGTATCATTGATGTCCAATGGCTTTTAGGGTGAGGTCTGGTTCGTTGATCTCATCTATTATGTAGAGGATTTGCAGAGATGGGAGGGCAAGCATGATTAAAACGACTGCAGGGAGGATTGTTCAAACTAACTCGATTTCCTGCGCATCAACTGTGGTTGATGAGAGTTTTTCAGTAAGTATAAGGGTTAGTAGGTACAGTACGAGAGTGCAGATGGCTAGGGCAGTCATCAGCGCATGGTCGTGGAATTCTACTAGTTCTTCTATGATAGGGGATGAAGCGTCTTGGAAGCCGAATTGTGAGTGGTTAGCCATAATTGGGTGTTGGGGTGTACTGGGTTTTCACCTGTGATTTAGTCTTGACAAGACTATGTAATAATTTTACTAACACCCCTTATAAGAAAGAAGCATAAGTGGTTTATGCGGTTGGCTTGAAACCAACATATGGGGGTTCGATTCCTTCCTTTCTTGGACTTGAACAAAGGCTGGTTCTTCGAAAGTGTGGTATGGTGGTGGGCAACCGTGCATTCATTCAACGTTTGTGCTCATTAATTCAGGTCGTGGGGCTTTACGTTTAGATGCGAATGCTTCTCAGATGATAAACATCAGTATAATTACGGCTGTTAGAGAAATTAGTGAGCCTACTGAAGAGATAGTATTTCATAGTGTATAGGCATCTGGGTAGTCTGAGTATCGTCGTGGTATTCCGGCTAGTCCTAGGAAGTGTTGAGGGAAGAAGGTTAGGTTTACTCCTACAAACATGACTCCAAAATGAATTTTGGCTCATGTGGAGTGTAGGGTATACCCGGTGAAGAGTGGGAATCAGTGGGTGAATCCTGCTAGAATTGCAAAGACTGCTCCTATGGATAGAACGTAGTGGAAGTGAGCTACCACATAGTATGTGTCATGTAGGGCAATGTCTAGGGAAGAGTTAGCTAGGACGATTCCTGTTAGTCCTCCGATAGTGAATAGGAAGATAAATCCTAGAGCTCATAGTATAGGTGGGTCTCATTTGATTGTGCCTCCATGCAGTGTTGCTAGTCAGCTAAACACTTTAATTCCGGTTGGGATGGCGATAATTATAGTGGCTGATGTAAAGTAGGCTCGTGTGTCGACGTCCATTCCTACTGTAAACATGTGGTGGGCTCAAACGATAAATCCGAGGAATCCAATTGATAGTATTGCTCATACCATTCCTATGTAACCGAATGGTTCTTTTTTGCCGGCATAGTATGTTACAACGTGGGAAATAATACCGAATCCTGGTAGGATTAAAATATATACTTCTGGGTGGCCAAAGAATCAGAATAGATGCTGGTATAGCACTGGGTCTCCTCCTCCTGCTGGGTCAAAGAATGTAGTGTTCAGGTTACGGTCTGTTAGGAGTATGGTGATTCCAGCAGCGAGTACTGGTAGGGATAGGAGAAGTAGAACTGCGGTAATTAGGACTGATCATACGAACAGAGGGGTTTGATATTGTGATAGGGCAGGAGGTTTTATGTTAATTGCTGTAGTGATAAAATTAATTGCCCCTAGAATTGATGAAATACCTGCCAGGTGTAGTGAGAAGATGGCCAGGTCAACTGAGGCTCCAGCATGAGCTAGGTTACCAGCTAGTGGTGGGTACACAGTTCATCCCGTTCCTACTCCTGCTTCTACTGTTGAGGAGGCTAGTAAGAGGAGGAATGATGGAGGTAGGAGTCAGAAGCTCATATTATTTATTCGTGGGAATGCTATGTCTGGGGCGCCGATTATTAATGGGACTAATCAGTTTCCGAATCCTCCGATTATAATAGGCATAACCATGAAGAAAATTATTACGAAAGCATGAGCTGTAACAATTACATTGTAAATTTGGTCGTCTCCTAGAAGAGCACCAGGTTGTCCTAGTTCTGCTCGAATTAGGAGGCTTAGGGCGGTACCAATCATTCCGGCTCATGCTCCGAAGATTAGGTACAGAGTACCAATGTCTTTGTGGTTGGTTGAGAATAATCATCGATTAATGAAAGTCACAGGTAAGATGGCTGAGTGTATAAGCGTTAGGCTGTAGTCCTTTTTACAGAGGTTTGATTCCTCTTCTTATCGGCTCTGTAGTGAAGTTCATAGTGAGTTGCAAGCTCATTGATACGCATTAATTGTGCGTCGGAGCCTATTAGGCAGAGGCCTGTTGGTTTGGGCATATAGCTGTTAACTATAGTATTATGGGATCGAAGCCCATCTGTCTAGTAATATAAGGTCCTAGCTTAATTAAAGCACCTGAGTTGCATTTAGGAGATGCAGGGTAGTATCCTGCGGATCTTAACAGAAACTAAGAGGGTTTAACTCTTGTTTAAGGCTTTGAAGGCCTTCGGTTTAAGTGATCCTAAGTTTCTTTTATAGGATAGTAAGGATTATAGGGGAAATTGGTAGCAATGTGAGTGAGATGGTGATTAAAATGGGAATTAGGATATTGACTGGTTTGTTGACATGTCATAATTTCATGTGGTTTGTGGTGTGGGGAGGAAGTGTGATGGTTGCGCAGTATGCAAGACGGAGGTAGAAAAATAGCCCTAGTAGTGATAGAAGTGAGACAATCATTGCTGTTGGGGCTATGTCTTGTTTAGTGAGTTCTTGGATGATGAGTCATTTTGGGAGGAAGCCGGTCAGGGGCGGGAGGCCGGCTAAAGATAGGAGGGTAAGTAGGAAGATAGAGCTAAGTGACGGTATTTTTGTTCATGCGGTTAGTAGTGTGGACAGTTTTAGGACTTTTATTGAGTTTAAAGTGAGAAATACAGCTGCAGTCATTAAGGTGTAGAGGTAGAAGTTTAATAGAGTTAGTTTGGGGAAGTAGACAATGATGGTAGCCATTCAACCTATGTGGGAAATAGAGGAGAAGGCTATGATTTTTCGGGTTTGTGTTTGGTTTAGGCCCATTCATCCACCTACAGCTACAGAAAGAATGCCCATCGTAACTAGTAGGGTAGGGTTGAGTGACTGGGAGGTCATGAAGAGAAGAGTGATTGGTGGGAATTTTATGAGAGTGGAGAGGATAAGCCCGGTGATTAGAGAGGACCCTTGCAGGACTTCTGGGAATCAAAAGTGGAATGGAGCTAGGCCCAGTTTCATTGAAAGGGCTGCAGTTAGAATTGAGCATGATGTTGGATGAGATATTTGGGTAATGTCTCATTGTCCGGTTTCTCATGCATTTGTTATACTTGAGAATAGTACTAAGGTAGAGGCAGCGGCTTGTACTAAAAAGTACTTAGTTGCGGCCTCGACGGCCCGCGGGTGGTGAGATTTTGCAATTAGGGGCAAAATAGAGAGTGTGTTAATTTCGAGGCCGGCCCAGGCTATAATTCAATGGTTGCTTGAGATTGTGAGGGTTGTACCTAGGAGTAAGCTGGTGGTAAAGATTAGTTTAGCTTGGGGGTTCATTAGTAGGGGAAGGGGTTAAACCATCATTTTCGGGGTATGGGCCCGATAGCTTACTTAGCTGACCCTACTAGGAGATAATATAAAGGAAGTATGAAGGGCTTTGATCCCTTTCGTGTAGGTTCGATCCCTACTTTCCTAAGTAGTAGGAAATGAGAGGATTGGTTACCTCTGTGTTCACTTTATCATAGTGATCCTTAAGGCTCAGGCACATTTCCACGAAATCCTTATGTAGGGTGGTAGGCCTGCATAACAGATTGGTATACTAATATGTCATAGGCATAGGGCAAGTGTGAGGGGGAGGAAGTTTTTTCATAGGAGGTGTATGAGTTGGTCATATCGGAATCGTGGGTAGGATGCACGTACTCATAGGAATCCTGCTGAAAGTAGCAGAACTTTTGTAGCTAGGATGACAGGGAATAGTTCTTGAGGGGGATTGAATAGGCTTGGGTTGAAGAACAGGATAGCGGTTAGTATGTTTATAAGTATAATGTTGGCATATTCCGCTAGAAAGAATAGGGCAAATGGGCCTGCTGCATACTCAACATTGAATCCTGAGACTAGCTCGGATTCTCCTTCTGTGAGATCGAATGGAGCACGGTTGGTTTCGGCTAATGTGGAGACATATCATATCATGGCTAGTGGTCAGCAAGAGAAAATTAAGTATAGGGGTTCTTGGGTAATGGCTAAAGTACTTAGTGTGTAGCTTCCACTGAGTAGAATGACTGATAGTAGGATAATTGCCAGGGTAACTTCATATGAAATAGTCTGAGCTACTGCCCGTAGTGCTCCAATTAGAGCGTATTTCGAGTTGGAGGCTCATCCAGATCATAGGATGGAGTATACTGCTAGGCTTGATATAGTTAGTATGAATAGTAATCCGAGATTTAGGTCTGCAAGTGGGAATGGAATTGGAAGAGGTATTCAAATGGAGATTGCTAGTAATAGAGCTAGTATTGGGGTGAAGAAGAACAGGATTGGAGAGGACGTTGATGGTCGGATTGGTTCTTTGATGAACAGCTTGATTCCGTCTGCTACGGGTTGGAGTAGGCCAAATGGCCCTACAACGTTGGGTCCCTTTCGGCCTTGTATGTAGCTCAGGATTTTTCGTTCTACTAGGGTTAGAAAGGCTACAGCAATTAAGATTGGGATGGCGTAAGATAGGGCTATGATGAGATTGATTAGAATAGGGTAGTTGGTCATTACAGGGAAGCTAGGGAGAGGATTTGAACCTCTGATTTAAAGGACTTAAGCCTTTTGCATTTTCCGAGCTCTGCCACGCTAGCTGGTCCTTTTCTAGGATTTTGTTGTGGTGTGATGGCCTTTCGTAATTTAGTTGAGTTCATTACTTATGGCGAAGGCTTGCCTGTAGTATTGGCCTTACTTTTCCTGTCCTTTCGTACTGGGAAGAGTTGATCATAGATAGAAACCGACCTGGATTGCTCCGGTCTGAACTCAGATCACGTAGGACTGTTAATCGTTGAACAAACGAACCCTTAGTAGCTGCTGCACCACTAGGATGTCCTGATCCAACATCGAGGTCGTAAACCCCCTCGTCGATATGGACTCTCGGAGGAGATTGCGCTGTTATCCCTGGGGTAGCTTGGTCCATTGATCAATTATATTGGGTCTGGATGCTATTAGCACGTTGAGTGGTTGCTCTTGGTCTAGAGTTATGGTCCAATTTTTGGAGGATTTGTTTTTCTCCAAGGTCGCCCCAACCGAAAAATGCAGGCCAGTTCCTTTTAAGTGCGTGAACCCAGTAGGTGTGTATGTGATTTAGGGTGGCTGCTGATTTTTAAGTTCCACAGGGTCTTCTCGTCTTATGTGGTTATCCCTGCTTTTGCACAGGGAGATCAATTTCACCGATCGCCTGCAAGAGACAGTTAAGACCTCGTTTAGCCATTCATACAAGTCTCGATTTATGAGACAATTGATTGCGCTACCTTTGCACGGTTAGGATACCGCGGCCGTTAAACACTTGGTCACTGGGCAGGCATCACCTTCAATACTTGTTTGTTGTTTGCTGAAGGCTATGTTTTTGGTAAACAGTCGGGCCTTGGTGTGTTTGCCTAGTTCCTTTTGCAGGTTTTAATCTTTCTTAACGGACGCTCCTCTGTCGGGTTAACAATATACTTGATACTCTGCTTGTTTTATTGGTCGTATCTTGGTTTTTTGTTAATAATGTACTGATGTAAGCTCGCGTCGTAGAGGGATGACCCTGGTTACTCATTCTAGCATTAATTCTCCTATTTAAGTATAGGTTAGCCTGTTAATGATGAGGGAGTCATAAAGTTTAGGTATTTTTAAGCTAGGAGCTTTAACGCACTCTTTGTTGATGGCTGCTTGAAGGCCCACAGTAATTTTTTCTACAAAATATTTATCCGCTCGTAGAGATTGTATTCTTTTTTAAAGGAGCTGTACCTCCTTTAAATAGCCCTTAATTCGCTTCATTAGGGTTTGTGGGTTTTCCTTGGAGAAGAATTAAGAGTGAACTAAGATTCGTTTCACAGGCAACCAGCTATCACCCAGCTCGATTGGCTTTTCACCTCTACTAGTAAGTCGTCCCACTCTTTTGCGACAGAGACGGGTTCGCTCAATATTAGCTGCTCACAAGTAGCTCGCTTGGGTTTCGGGGTGGCAAACTTCAATTCATTTTGCTTGGTTTTTCTTGCTAGACCATGATGCAAAAGGTACAAGGGTTGATCTTTGCTGTTTATAGCTTGGGTTATTTCACTATTATTTCATCTTTCCCTTACGGTACGTAATCTCTATCGCGCCAATGGTTGTCTTTTCTATCGCCTATACTAAGACTAGTAAATGCTTTAGTTTGGTGTATGGGGAGTCGCTTTGTTATTCCAGGTCAATGCAATTGGGCTAGAGTTTGGCATCAAGACGATCTGGTATTATCAGATATCTTTCAGGTGTAAGCTGAATGCTTTTTTTAAAGCTACGTCTTGGTGGTCTAAGTGCACCTTCCGGTACACTTACCTTGTTACGACTTGCCTCCTCTTTAGCCTGATAGCGTATTAATGTATTAGGGGTTGGTGGCTTGTGAGGAGGGTGACGGGCGGTATGTACGTGCTCCAGAGCCGGCTTAAAGAGGGCTTGATTATCCCACTTTACTGCTAAATCCGCCTTCGAGAGGCCGTTTCAGACCTCTTTGCCGTAATGTTCTAGTTTAGAAAATGTAGCCCATTGCTCCCATTCCATAGGCTATACCTTGACCTGTCTTGCTAGTGGGTTAGACTATTGCGCTCACTGTTAGGCCTTCAGGGAGGGTGGGCTGGCGACGGCGGTATATAGGCTGATTTTGCAAGAAATGGTTAGGTAAATCGTGGATCATCGATTACAGAACAGGCTCCTCTAGGTGGGTTTGGAGCACCGCCAAGTCCTTAGAGTTTTAAGCGTTTGTGCTCGTAGTTCTCGGGCGGATGCTTAGGTAGGATAAAGCATCAATATTTAGGGCCAGGCATAGTGGGGTATCTAATCCCAGTTTGGGCCCTGGCTTTCGTGGATTTCAATTAATCGTTAGTCTAAGATCTCTTTCGGCAGTTGGTCTTATGGGCATCTTGGGCTTATTACGGCTCAGTTGCTTTTTGATCTTAGTTACTTTGATAACATGTTACCACCCTTTACGCCGTTATAAAGTTGATTTGGGTCTCCTGTATAACCGCGGTGGCTGGCACAGGATTTACCGACCCTTAAGTTGCTATGACTAAGTCGAGTTTACACTCATTGCTTAATGTTAACTACTGCTGAGAACCCGTGGGGGCGTGGCGAAGTCGAAGCGGTCTTGGGCTACAATTGATGTGTGCCTGATACCCGCTCCTATCGACTTGGTTAAAGGGTGCCTAGGCGATTTACACTGGAATGCGGATACTTGCATGTATAAGTCTAGCAAAAACCAACAGTAAGGTTAGGACTAAGTCTTTTGTCCATGGGTGTTTATAGCAGCCATCTTGACATCTTCAGTGTCATGCTTTGTTTAAGCTACATGGACAATTTGATAGATGAGTGCATTGGTTTGTGTAATGTATCATTGTTTTTATGTTGTTTAATTTGTCAATATAAAAATATATAGGGTATTGATTGTTGTGTTTATGTTTTTATATTGATTAAATTTGATGATTACATTGTTTTTTTGTTGACGTTTGTTGAGTTAAAATAGGGGGAAAATAGAGGAAAATAAATCACAAACTAACGAATGATTAATGGTTTGATTAATGTAGGTAAAAGTCATATAAAAATGATCGTTTGTTTTGTTAAAATGACAAAAATAAAAATAAACGATAAAAAAAAGGGTAAAAATAAGGGTTTAGGTGTAAATTCCTAGAATAGGAAATGAAAATAAATATGTCCGGTGACCATTACATTATTGGCTACTATATAGGTAGCTGGGGGACCCACCATGAATGGGGTAAAAGTGCATCAGTGTCAAGTTTGAGACGACCTTATCCATACAACCATGACACTAGGTACATTACGGGCGCCGTCCGTTCGCATGTCATGTGATGTACACGTCAAGAGGAAGATATCTCCTGCTACGCACTAGAAGGGCTTATTGAAGAGACCCCAGAAAGAAAACAAGTCTAGGAGAGGTCGGATGCCGCGATTACGAGGCAGAGTGAGGAGTATTCATCCGACCACTTGCATCTGTGAAGAGCGAGTGAGAAGGAATAAAGCAAGTTATGGCCCTGAAATAGGAACCAGAGCGCAAAAGCGCAAGTTGTGCGAGGGTGTAGGGGAAGTATGGTCCTGAAGCTGGTCGCTGAGGGCAGAACTGACGTCGAGTAGCTCGGTTCTCGTGAGGATTACGATTAATAAATAACCAGGCTCTCTGGCTTGTGAGTACCTGAAAGTCACTGGTGAAGCACTTGAATTGTGGGGATGGACTGGAACTTATGGGCGAGTGGATTCATGTATGAACTAGGATATTCCTCGTTTACTGGACTGTATTATGCATAGGTAAACATTACCGACCTCGGGCGACGCTTGTCTTGTACCGTTAGGTAGGATGTCTTGGGTTTATTGCACCTGAAACAGAAATGTGCCTAGAGAGGTTACTACCCGATTAAGGTATTTTTGGGCTGTGATATGTGATTTTGGTTGGTTCTGGCATTACTCAATATGTGAAATATCCTACATTAATATCATGTCTGATGTGGACAAGAATTGTATGCAAAGTAATACATACCCAAATAAACCATGTAAAAACATGGGGGGGTAGGGGGGGTAGTCGGATGTTCCTGTAGTTAAATTATTATAACGGTGGTTTTTCAGGCCATAGATCCTGGTTAATGTCCAGGTAGGAATTTATGATAAGTTTTGTATTATTTATAAGTTTATGTTTCGTGTTGGGAGGGTTAGCGGTTGCGTCTAACCCTTCTCCTTATTATGGGGTTGTAGGTTTGGTTGTGGCTTCCATTGCGGGATGTGGGTGATTGGTTAGTTTAGGGGTTTCTTTTATGTCTTTGGTACTGGTAATGGTATATTTAGGTGGGATGTTAGTGGTGTTTGTTTATTCTGTGGCTTTAGCAGCTGATCCCTATCCGGAGTCTTGAGCGAGCTCGCGGGTTATGAGTTATGGCTTGGGGATAGGATTAGTTGTTGCCGTGGGGGTTGTTGTAGGGGGGTTTTATGGGGTGGATGTTGGGGTAGAAACAGTTAATAATGTGGGTCTGTCTTGAGTTCGGCTGGATTTTAGTGGAGTAGCGATATTTTACTCGCTCGGGGCGGGGCTGTTTTTAATTGCTGGGTGAGGCTTATTATTAACGTTATTTGTGGTGCTGGAACTTGTGCGGGGGTTATCTCGGGGGGCAATTCGGGCGGTTTAGAATAGCGCCAGAAAGTAGTTTAGTTGAGAATATCAGCTTTGGGAGCTGGTGACAAAGGTTCGACCCCTTTCTTTCTGATTAATGTAAAACTCTAAGAAGATGTATAGTCTTCAATCTTTGGTTTACAAGACCAATGTTTTTATAAACTATTAGAGTTAATTAAAGTTTGAGTATTTTGTTTTCTAGTACACTTGCAATGGGGAATAGGACTAGAAGGATTAGGAAGTAGGAGAATGAAGCTAGCTGGCCAATGATAATAAATGGGTGTTCTACTGGTTGGCTGCCCACTCATGTTAGGATAAGGATGTTAGCTACTAGGGCTCAGAATAGGATTTGTGATAGAGGTCGGAAGGTTATTGAGCGTTGTTTGGATTTGTGGAGTAAGGGGATTAAGAATAGGACTAGGATTGAAGCTGCTAGGGCTAATACACCTCCTAGTTTGTTAGGGATTGATCGTAGAATGGCGTATGCAAATAGGAAGTATCATTCAGGTTTAATGTGGGGAGGGGTGACTAGGGGGTTGGCCGGCGCGAAATTTTCTGGGTCCCCTAGCATGTTTGGGGAGAATAGTGCTAAAGCGGCTAGTAAGACTAGTATTAGGGCGAATCCTAGAATGTCTTTAATGGAGTAGTAAGGGTGGAATGGGATTTTGTCGCAGTCTGATGGGACGCCTAGGGGGTTGTTTGAGCCTGTTTCGTGCAGGAAGGTGAGGTGAACTAATGTTAGTCCTGCGATTAAAAAAGGTAGGAGGAAGTGGAGAGCGAAAAATCGAGTGAGTGTTGGATTGTCGACTGAGAATCCCCCTCAAGCTCATTCTACTAGTGTTTGGCCAATGTATGGGATAGCTGAGAAGAGGTTAGTAATAACAGTGGCTCCTCAGAATGACATTTGTCCTCAGGGTAGGACGTATCCTACAAAGGCAGTTGCTATTAGTATTAGGAGCAAGATGACACCAATGTTTCAAGTTTCTTTGTTTATGTATGAGCCGTAGTAAAGTCCTCGACCGATGTGTAGATAAATGCAGATGAAGAAGAATGAAGCTCCATTTGCATGTAGATTTCGGATTAGTCAGCCAAATTGGACATCTCGGCAGATGTGGGCTACGGACGTAAAAGCCAGGGAAGTGTCTGCTGTATAGTGTATGGCTAGCAGTAGACCTGTGGTGATTTGTATAATTAGGCAAATGCCTAGTAAAGATCCGAAGTTTCATCAAATAGAGATATTTGATGGAGTGGGAAGATCGATTAGGGCATCGTTGATGGTTTTTATGATGGGGTGGTTTTTACGTAGATTGAGGGCCAT